TATTTGATGGGAATGAAACCAGCAATGGGAGTTGGATTGGACAAATATCGGAATTTGATAAACCCATTTTCGTGTCGAATCCTTGGTTCCCAGAAGAACAAATGAAAAATGGTTTTTGCATCTTACGTAGTGAGTGCATGAGCCACTAACCGAACGAAAATCATCGTTTAATGAAATTAAATGGGGTCTACAATCATCTCTTTCCTTTCGATTGATATTCTTTTGGTCAGATGGAGCAGCAGAATACTCCGATCCTGATGTACAGAACCGTTCCCATGGAGGCGATGGCAAAAACTCCGTCTCACGAATGTATAAATTCCATAGTGGAGTGACCGGGCTTCCCCCTCCCTGAACAGACCGATAGAGAGGCAGATTTCCACGCATATGTAATATAAGTCTTAATAGGTTTAGGAGCGAAACATCCTGGATTCGCCGACGAAACATTCGAATTAAAGTTTCAGGATGAGCAAAGTAAGAGATTTTTGCTCTTAACGAGAAATTAGATTGCGATAATCTCCCTTCCATGAATAGAAATACAGAATGGATGGAACGGAAGGATTTCCATTCAATGAAATTTCTGAATTGCGCAGGAAACGAAGTAGACATCTCAAGAACCAGACATGCCCCCTTCGTAAGCGCGTCGATATAAGGATTAATACATGACTCATCAAATGAATTTTGATGAGGTTTCGGGAGGATTTCCAAATAGTCTTGGTGGCGTGCCTTTTTTATTAACCGTCTCACGCCGACCATATTGTACTTCCCGGGACAATCAATATTCTCAATTGAATCGTATGGTTTTGCAAAACAACCATAAGCGATTGAATGAATATCATCCTGAAAGAGGAATGGATATGAAAAACAATCCCGTTCAAATTTTAGTTTTTCTAATTCTTTCTGGAAATAACTGAGTCCAAATGGCAATCCGCGCGACATTCTCGTGTTAATAGCCTCTCATTGTGTTGTGTTCTTGTGTGAGACAACCAATCCGGAAGGGTTGTGCAGATCGTACGAAGCACCTAAGCGCACCGACGGAATAATAGGTTTCCTCATTCATATCGAACGTGAACAATCATACCTATCCTTAGGTGGGTAGATGGATATGGATGCATCAAGCACAAAATTTTATTTGGACTATTCTAACTTTCCAAATTACTGGCTGTGGAAAAGGGGTGTGACAATATGTATCACTAGTCCGCTAATTGTTCCAATTTATGAAGCATTTTTGCATGGGGAGACGAGAAAGCAAAAAAGAAGAATATCTCGTTTATGTCGTTATAAACAAGGGGAGCTTAACACACTTGTTTCTTCATTTTGGCGAAACGATAGTTATCGGGATGAGATCCCGATCGAGCGGGTCATGGAAATGGGGGGTTAAGCGTCCCCCCCATTTTTTATTCCTTTTGTGAAAAAATGTCGAGGAATGGGGCGAATTTCGGTTTGAAAGCGTTTATCCCACGAATCCCTCATTAGTTACTGCCTTTTGCGTTTCTTGTTCCACTCGATCCCAGTTAGCGAAGATCTGACATCATTCTCCTCGAAAAAGGATTTGATCGATAGGTAGTATGTCCTTCCATTCCTGAAAGCATTTATTTTCAATGGGGTGAAGAATGCTATGTAGACATAGAATGCCAAGACGAAAGAGGGATAGTACGTAAATATTTGCAATGCCATGGAAACGGGGTTCGCGGTATTATCCTCCCTCCTGATTGTTAATACTCTTCGTTTGAATTTTGACCTCTTCAATCAATTACTCTCGCCCGTCTAAGCGAGCGACGGGCGGTTTCTGTTGCTTCAGCTTCCTTTTATGGAAAGGGATTGGTAGTCAGAACATTTAACGGGGTTTGTTCCTTCTGCGGATCGTAGAATCCGGCTTCCCAAATGGACCTTTCCTCTTGCTTGCCGAGATCGGGAATTGATTGCAATTCTTTGATGAGTGACATATTGGGATAATTACCCGGGAATCAATCTTCCTTCTCCCCCCCCTCCCATTTGCTTTGCGAATCATTTGTCACGGGGAGTGAGCTGTCCCACCCAGAGATAGGAGCAGAAATGGCTTCGGCATCACACCTGATGTACCCATCATTGGATGTAATGCCGAAACCATTCCCACCTGGTTTTTACCCGTTTCCAAATCAATTTTTGGAAATCATTAAATTTATACTGTGATGTCGTGGCCCCACAATTTGTGGAGTGGTGGCGACAGCGCCCATCCACACGGACGACCCATTCATAAGGAAGAGGTATATGCCGGAAGTGACTCGGTATTTGTTGATTCGTCTGACGTAAGGCCCGACATTCGCCTGGTGTGTGACTACTGCGCCTACCGCGGAATGTTGTTCATACCCAGAAGGAACGAATTTGACTTATGCAGGGTCAGATACCAAATCTGGGTCGAACACCTCAATATAGAGCGGCAAAGATTGATGGTTCCGCTCCCCGAAGTGACTATGGATTCTTTCTTCATAGAAAATTGTTTTTATTCCCGATTACAATACTGCTACTGTTACTGCCGCTGCCACCACCGCTGTTACTACCATTCAAGTTTTTTCGGGCAATAATAATTTGCAGCGAAAGCCGGGACACGAACAACCCCCCTTCTTGGGTTGAAGCGGTTGGGAATGACGGTTGCTAAATCCCGCACGAACGATTTCGATTCATTCCCGAGTCACACGTGGCTTTCCACCGCATCTTTTTTGAGCCGAGTTCTGCCGTGATATCCGGAATTGGAGGATTACTCCGTCGTTGAATGCTTGGATTCTAGATCCAACTTGTTTGAGGAAAATATGGATCGTACAGCCTATTGCGAATCAGAAATTATTACCACGAAATCTGGTTAGATCAGGGGCTGAAGCTCTCCCTAGCCGCGTACATTACGTCGATTGTAATTTCCGAAATATTGTTTTGTTTAGCGAACACCTCGGTTTTTCTCTTGATTTTGCCTCTTACAAAACCAGGGATTTTGCTAAGTTCCAATTGGCTTTCGGTGGTCCATTTCAGATCTTCCTTATTGGATGACAGTTTTGTAACTACCCCTTTCGTATCGTGACCGCCAGAAACGTCTGATGGGTAATCCTCCATACCCGGATTGAATGAGTTATAAACTGAATCGGCTATTTGATTTGCTCCTTCATAACCCAAGAGGGGTCGATATCCCAGCGGAAAGTTCTGGATATGAACTGGTGAGGGAATTACTCCACACGGAATATTGATGCGTTTGCCGGTGTGGCGCTCCGTTTGAGTTCCGAATATGGCGGAAGGTTCGACACGAGCTGTTGCGTCTCCGACTTCGGTATGGTTTTCTGTGACTAGAATCTCGTCGCATAAACCTTGGATCTGCTCGTTGAACCATTCGGTGTCATGCCTACGGTGAGTGCCTGAACGACGAACACGAATTCCCATTTCTTTGACGAGTATTTTGGTGATGGAAACAGCATGGGTCGCATCCCCGGAAACCACGGCTTCCTTTCCAGTCGGATTCTGACAATCAATAGTTCTCGAGAACCAAGCTGCTTGTGAAACGAATCTAGTTTGGTTTACCACATAAGGTTCGTAATCAACCCCTTTTTCCGATAAGACGGAAGCCCATGCGTTGATATACCCTTCGATTCGTCCAATGAAATCAGCCGCATCTAAAGGTCCCGCGGGAGTGATCGATACATGGGGCATCCCAAATTCCTTTTTCGGAAAAATTGCTGTCATCGGACCTGCTTCACGATGAGGAACTGTATTGGACCAGGCTCTCGGTAAATCTTTTGAATCTTTCAAAGACGCTCCTTCGGGAATTATTTGATTAACTAAGATTCCTAAACCTTGCAATAGACGTTTCAATTCGCGACAATCATGTTGGGCATGGAAACCTGACGTAGACATTCCTATGATATTTGCTGAAGGCGCATTTGTAACAGACCGATTCGATGCACCCCTTTCAATAGCTTTGTTTACGTAATGCCGAACAGTCTGCTCCGAGGTCCTATCTGCCGCCTGAAGTTCGTTGACTCAGTAATGGTTAACATCTGCAGAGATTACATCAGACGTCGAAGAGATCAAAGCCCTATTCACAAGATTTTGCAAATCTTCTTGCGATGTGCTAGAAGTACACGTAGGTGTCAAAACGATTGGATCCGGGCGTTACTCCTCATCTTTTCGGTTCATATTATTAGCAACCTTTTCTTGAGAGCCACGCGCTAATACGTGACGATCCGCTATACTAGCTGTTACTGGGGTGAAATCCCGTTCTCTTTCTGACATTGAACGCATCACATTGAAGTAGTCGTCGCCGAGGGGGGCATGCATCACAGCATGTACATTTCTGAAAGAACTGGCAACACGCGAGGTACCAATATGGGCGGGTCCGGCATACATCCAATAAGCTAATTTCGTAACTCCTTTATCCGTATCTCTCTCTATAGATATAGAGATATATACACGTACCCACATCAGTACGAGATGTAGAAATGAATGCTATATCTACATTTTTTTATTTATTGCTTCCACACAGCAGAAAAATTTGTTGCCACGTCCGGCTTGTCATCGCCCCTGCAGAGGCGCTTGCACATAGCAGACAGATCGGATGAGGAAAACCCGATATTGGAGTTTCTCGGTTCGACGCCCCTTTTTTGTCCGCGTGCAAGACGAGACATAAGACGTATTGACCGACCTACGAGATCTGGGACAGGAGGATTCGAACCTCCGAGTGACGGAACCAAAACCCGCTGCCTTACCACTTGGCTACGCCCCAAAAATGGCTCGTACTTTGAATATCTCGAGGTTTTATTCCCGTGTCAACCTAACCTACCTGTCTTCTACGAGATCATATCGAAAGTTTAATAGATTATTTTAATTATTATAAAGGGGGCGATAAGCAAGGAATCTTCCACTTTTAATTCATCCCACGAGCGGGATATGAATCTCAAGTTTTTCGTTGAGATTTGGTCGAGTCAGTAACAATGGGACGTGAAAATACAAATACGAATGGGACCAGACAATTTATTTATTTGTCCTATCTGATAAAAGTAAAATCTATAATAGTATATATTTGATAAATCAACCGATACTTGGTGATCATCGCCGTGTAACAGAATCTCGTATCAAAGGAGAATGGAAATGATAGTCCCAGTAAATAGCTATTTTGAAAATTTTATTCAGTTGAGTGATGTTTCTCTTGCAAAACTGCCAGAAGCTTACGCCATTCTCGATCCGGTTGTAGATGTTATGCCAGTAATACCAGTTCTTTTTTTTCTTCTAGCTTTTGTATGGCAAGCTGCAGTGAGTTTCCGGTAATGAGCGATTTCTTGAACTGCAGGGCAAAATCACCTATCTTATAAGTTCCTTCAGTTTTGAACCGTTTCTTCTATCCTTTCAAACTTGGAAAATGACAAAATGCCAAAATTAATTTTCCTTTTTCTATCCGTTGATATGAATTACGGTTTGAATAAACAGACAATCACTCCTTTTCTATAGTTTAAATTTGATAAAAAAGGGATGGGGATATTAACTTTTCCTTGTATTCCATTAAATGAAAAGGTTTTTCCAAAACTTTTTCCCGTAAGTGGAAGATATAGCATAGTTATTAGGAACACACGTCAGTCTGTGGCAATCCCAATTATGATCAAGGAGATTGAATCATGCTTACCCTCAAATTACTTGTTTATACAGTAGTTACTTCTTTTGTTTCTCTCTTTGTATTCGGATTCTTATCGAATGATACTGGGCGTAACCCTGGACGTAAAGAATAGGTCACTATCGATATAGACGATCAAAACCAATTTGATGAAATCGTCAAGTTCATCCTCGGGAGAGAGAGGGATTCGAACCCTCGGTACATATTTGATGTACGGCGGATTAGCAATCCACTGCTTTAGACCTCTCGGCCACCTCTCCTTCGAGAATTTTCGAGAATAGAGTAGCACGTAATCGATGCGTAGGTCTATATCGAATGCAAATAATTAATCTACCCACTAAAAACATTATTGACGCGCGATAGATCAGAGTCACACAGTAATAAATTTCTTTCTTTCACTTCGTTTTTTTTTTTCTCAATATAAAAGGGCAGGACGAAAAATATTACCCACCCTTCTCCTTCAAAATTAGATGGGGCAAAATTTATCCACCTCTATTTACCTCAGCTGAAACAAATAGAGTTACTTGTTTATCAAGACTTGAAGGGATCAAGAGCCTGGCAAGAAGAGAAAGAAATCTTACAGTCGAGAGAGAGACATGTCCAAAATTGTTTACTAAAAGCAGTAGTAAGTAACTTCCATACATAGGTATGAGACCGTTATTTGGCTTCCCATCTCTTTTTCAGTTATGTCTCGTTTTTTAAAACAATTGTTTTATCATTCACCACGTCAATCTCGATCTATGGACATTGTCGGAGGACTACTCAGGTTTCCTACGAAGTGGATATAAGAAATGAGACAATTTGAGTGACATCGTGGGATTTTTTCAGTAATTATCAGTGGAAAGGTGCAATGAACATAGAAATCATTATACAACTCGCTGTTTTGGCGTCGGTAGCAGTGTCGGGACCATCGGTAATTGCTTTATTAGCAATTAGGAAAGGAAATTTGTAATTTCAACAAACTAAGTTCATACCTAAAAATATTCTGTCTTGCAAATTTGCATATTATAAATAGTCTAAGCGGAGGATAGATAATTCCTCCGCAAAAGACTTTTCTAGTAGTAACTGGACTATCTTGACACAAGCAACTTTTCAAAAGTAAAATCCTTTTGATGCGGGTATGGTTTAGTGGTAAAAGTGTGATTCGTTACATCTTTGGCAACTGGTTTGGTAGTTTGTGGAGCTAATTACCAACCCCTAAAAATTTTATTTCCGGATTGCATATTTGAACCCGTCTATGACATCTAATTCTTGCTACTCCGATATCCAATATTGGCTGTTCAGAGATGCAAAGCAGACTTTCCTTGAAATTCAGAATTTTTGAAATAATTTTTTTTTTTCAAGAACCTATGGATAGAGATCTAATGCATTCATTTCATCGTCACTAAAATCGGATTAACAATCTGTTTACAATGGTTGTGAAGTGTCTGGTTCCGGTTTGCCGCAACTGACAAACTTTGTAGATTCATATCACGACTTGGTGAAAGATGCTGTCCTAAGGATTCTACCGACTGGAAATAAAGAACGAATTAATTGAAAAAGAAGATTAGTTTAGTTGCAACAGCCGCAAAAGCCTTCTTTTTCAAAGGGATCACCTAAGAAGTATATCATTTCCTATATGGCACTCATATACAAGGTATGAAATGAACTGACGTAGGTGTTAGGAACAGGACTCCACTAATAATTAATTGGAAGCGCCTACAAAAAATTTTGATATACCACGGAATAAAAAACCTGAATGGAAACCCTGACATGACAAATTGGAATTTCCGCTTTTTCTATCTAGTATATTCTCTATTTCGTCGAAAACACGGGAATACAAAACCTGCCAGGCAAATCTCCTCTTGTTTTGCCATTCTGTTCGATAGAGGAGCCGAATGAATAGAAATTTTCAAGTTCGGTTCTGAATTAGAGATGTTAAACGGATGAATTAGCATCGACTATAACCCTTAGCCTTCCAAGCTACTGATGCGGGTTCGATTCCCGCTACCCGCTAATTAGATCGGCCAATATGACCGATCTAAATCATTTTTTAATTGCCAATTATTTTGAACTACAATTATTAAGCTAATAAAATAGCTTGACGTAGAATCTATGTCAATAGTCCGTTGATTGCGACTTCTGTCCATTCATGGAATAGCTAACCTAGGAACCATTAGGTTCCCGACATTCCCATTGCGTATTTCAAAACAACGTCCATAGTCTAATGGATAGGACAGAGGTCTTCTAAACCTTCAGTATAGGTTCAAATCCTATTGGACGTAAGCTCTGTTCGTTATGGCTTAACGTGTTTTGTTTGGAACATAAAGAGGATAATCACTTTTTTTGAAGCAGAAAAGGTTCCGTATACTCCTCAATGGCTTCCTTTGAAAAAGTTTCCGCCTCTTCTGTTAACGTTTTAGTAGAACGAACAATCTCGCCAAATTGCGGTTTATTAGTTATTACATACTCGCGTAGCTGAACCAGAAATCGTTTGACTTGCCCGACCTCTAATATGTCTAAGTATCCGTTGACGCCGGTATGGACAGTCGCTACTTGTTCTTCCACTGGCAACGGAGCCGATTGGGATTGTTTTGGTAATTCACGCGATCTTTGACCCCTTGCTAACTGATTTTGAGTTGCCTTGTCAAGATCAGAAGCAAATTGTGCAAAAGCTTCCAATTCCGCAAATTGAGCCAATTCTAACTTGGGTTTACCAGCCACCTGCTTCATCGCTTTGATTTGGGCTGCGGAGCCTACCCTAGATACTGAAATTCCCACATTAATTGCTGGTCGGATACCAGCATTGAATAGATCTGCGGATAAAAAGATCTGCCCATCAGTAATAGAAATGACATTGGTAGGAATATATGCCGAAACATCTCCGGCTTGAGTCTCAACGATGGGTAAGGCAGTCATACTTCCTTCGCCTAATTGAGCATTTGATTTAGCTGCTCTTTCCGATAGACGGGAATGTAAGTAAAAAACATCTCCCGGATATGCTTCTCGACCAGGTGGTCTCCTCGACAATAAAGACATTTGTCGATAAGCCTGAGCTTGTTTGGATAGATCGTCATAAGTAATCGAAGTATGCTGTTTTCGGTACATGAAGTATTCAGCTAAAGCTGCTCCAGTATAGGGAGCGGGATATTGCAAAGTAGCCGGCGAGTCGGCAGTTTCTGATACTACTACGCTATATTCCATAGCGCCGCGATCTTCAAACGTATTTACCACTTGAGCCACAGAAGAGGCTTTCTGGCCGATAGCAACATAGACACAAACAACATTTTGACCTCTTTGATTCAAAATGGTATCTGTAGCAACCGCCGTCTTACCCGTCTGTCTGTCTCCAATTATCAGTTCTCTCTGGCCTCGACCTATGGGAATCATGGAATCAATGGCAATGGGACCTGTTTGCATGGGTTCATATACAGAACGTCTCGAAACAATTCCCGGGGCAGGGGATTCAATAAGTCTAGACTCAGAAGCTAGGACCTGGCCTTTGCCATCAATAGGTTGGGCTAAGGCATTCACCACACGGCCCAAGAAAGATTCACTAACTGGTATTTGGGCAATCTTGCCCGTTGCTTTCACGAAACTTCCCTCTTGTATGGTGAGGCCATCACCCATCAGCACAGCTCCAGCATTATCAGATTCCAGATTCGAGGCAATCCCTGCCGTACCATCCTCAGATTCCACCAACTCACCAGCCATTACTTCGTTGAGACCATAGATGCGAGCAATTCCATCCCCAACTTAAAGTACGGTACCGGTATTAGCAGCTTCCGCTTCTGGGACGTACCCCTCGATCTGCTTGCGTATAATACTACTAATTTCATCAGGCCGAATGTTTGTTACCATTAGCATCTGCTGCATATCATTGAAAAATAAGACCTCTGGGATTTAATTGGTTACATCCCCCATACCTCCTGGCAGGCCAATATGATAATCAATCATGCGCAAATGTAATTCATTACCCGAAAGACTATTCAAACTTCCGAGGGATCTGTCAGAAGCGAGGCGAGAGATTTGCTGTCGAACTTGTTCAATTGCTCGTCGCTTCTCGAAGCGAATGGTGGAATTCTTATCATTTTCAAATGTTTTTGAGTCTTCATCTGCCGCATCAGCGAGATCCTGCCTCTCCCTTTCCATTTGCAAAAGACCATTTGCACGAATATCACTAGCCTTTAGTCTTGCTTCTTGTAAACGAATTTTAGCTTTTTCAAGCTTGTCAATTGCTTCTTCGTATCGCTCTTCCGCGTCACGAATAGTCTCGGGGATTGTTCTCTCGCGATTATCTAATAGGTTGATCGATGAAGGTGGATCATATACCTTTGATTTTCAGGGATCTACAATCTCTTCCCAAACCGAACATGGATCTTTTGACCCATTCGGCTTTCCCGCCCAGATCAATTGGACAACAAGTCGAATGCCTCTGAGGCCTGCCACCTTTAAACCCTCCTATTCATCTCATTTTACTCCTTCCAGAAGTGACAGTTGGCGGCTATACATCTACAAAAAAGATAGGAGGAATTGGGGGCTCTGCCAAGTAATGATCTTACCGGTAAAGTCACTTTCTTCAACTGATGAATTTATTGGCACATAGAATATAGGTCATCATTCCATCAATCAGATAAGATCCAGTAACCGATGTTCGCTCCAATACCGGTTCCTCGGAGTTTGGCGGAACCAATCTCGGACACGAGTGTTGTATACCGAGTATATCTCTCACCCTGCTTTGGGATATTTGCATGGCTGGGGAATAGAATCTTACACTACCACATGGATTTGAAACAGTTTTGACCATATCTATAATATTCCCGAATCAATCGATGGAGTAGTAAAAATGTCAGTTTCCAGTCGGTTGTACGAAATGCTTCAGTTCTTGCGTAGTATCAGATCCTTCACAAGTAATTCGTCGGGTTTTTGCATCCCTTTTTTATCCCGGATACAATCGGAAGAATCCGACCGTTTTACCCAGATACGTGACTCGCACACACTCCCTTTCCGAAATGAGTTAAGACACCCAGAACCACAATCAAGTTAATCAAGTTTGTATCCAATATATTCCCATTCAAACCAAAACTTGCAGCTATGGCCCAATAGTTTTGGAAATTACCGATGTTGCCTATACTTCCCATACTTACTACCTTCTTCCTTTCGGCGTTCACATCAATCATATCTGATTCCGAATATAACTTGATATAGAATCAATAATTCGATAGATAATTTGTCAAAAAAAGAAATGAGAGAAAGAAATAAGAGGAAAATAAGTAGTCGCTGAAAAAGGAATTTATTTGTCAGGCTTATCCCTCACCTACCCCCCTTATTTCCTATAGAAGAGATAAAATGGAATCAAACAAAAGGATTTGCAAATGATAATACCAGAGCTACGACTAACCCATAAATTGTTAAGGCTTCCATAAAAGCTGAACTCGGTGATGACATACCTCGGGTCTTACCCTCTGCCTCTGGTTGTCTTGCAATACCCTCTACTGCCTGACCCGCGGCGGTTCCCTGACCGACACCGGGGCCAATAGAAGCGAGGCCCACGGCTAATCCAGCAGCGACGACGGAAGCGGCAGAAATTAAAGGGTTCGTATCAATATCCTCCTACGTTGTGATTTGATTAGTCTCGGCATGGCGAGAACCTTCCTTCGACTATGATTGAAACACGGATTCTTCAGAGACATAATTGAAGTGATGATGAATCAGCTGTCAGTCGTTCCATCTTACTGGAGAGATTGAAAATAGTCAATTGGTAATTCCTTGGAAACGGGGAGTCCCTGCCCCATTCACCAACTTGCATTTCGTCCCAATTCCAAGCCGTTTGATAGAGACAGGAATGACTCGAGTTTGATGTTTATACACGATTCTTCAAGTAATGATAAAGCATCACTGCGACTCCGAATTTTTTTTGTAGCTATTTTGGTAGACAAAAATAGTGTCGGATCCTGATGCTACTGGTTCCCACATAAACAGGTGCCTACTCGCGTAATCTAGCAATTTGACTACGTGACACCTCACGAAGTTACTCCCATTGATAAGAATTGGCAAATCTCGACGGAGTCAACTAGTATGGGTGGAAGTAGGTCCATCCCCCATTCCCTACCTCGCCGGGTAGGTAATGAGGTAGAGACTAAAGGGATAAAAAATCGAGAGAGTCACTACATTACATTGATGTAGCAGAGAGATTATTTTTTTTACCACTTCAACAGTTTAAAGACTACACCCCGGCAGTTCAGACGTATCAGTGGATAATCTCTCGTTGAAGAAGAGGAAATTCGATTAGTGGTGACCCTCCATGGATTCCCCGGTATAGGCTGCCGCCGAGGTTGCAAAAATCAAAGCTTGAATCGCACTTGTGAAAAGTCCTGACGGTATCATAGGAACGGGAACGATTGAAGGTACTGAGGAGACAAGAACAGCTACTACTAATTCATCCGCTAATATATTTCCGAACAGACGAAAACTGAGCGATAAGGGTTTAGTAAAATCCTCCAAAGTATTTATAGGCGGCAAGACAGGAGTCGGCTGTATATACTTGTTGGAATAGCTAAGACCTCTTTTTTGTAAACCCGCGTAGAAATATGCTACTGATGTAAGCAAGGCCGATGCAACGGTGGTATTGATGTCATTTGTAGGTGCGGCTAACTCCCCATGTGGTGATTGAACGATTCGCCATGGGAATAAAGCACCTGACCAGTTCGGAACAAAAATAGATAAAAACATAGTTCCAATAAAGGGGACCCACGGGCGATATTCCTCCTCCCCCATTTGATTTCTGGTTAAATCCCTGATGAATTCAAGGACATACTCAATGAAGTTCTGATTACCGGTCGGTATGGTTTGCAAGTCGCGAGTAGCAATAATGGATATGCATAATGAAATAGCAATTACTACCCAAGAAGTTAGAGGAACTTGCGCGTGAACTCGGAAATTTCCCACTTCCCAGTAGTGGTGTTGGCCTACCTCCACGCCTGACACCTGATACGATTCCTCAAATTTGTTAACCACTAAGTGTTCGATATACGTATTACCTCCTTCCCAAAAATCGGTCGAATTGGGAATATATCTCATTATAAAAATATTGATTATCAACCGAATGGCTGGGAACTACGAACGAATCGTATAATATTCCCATTTTTTATTTTTTGGAATAGGTAATTGACCGATTGGGCACTCAGAGGTGATTATTTGCCGATTCACCATTTACTCATTCAGAAATTCTTAAATCGGAACGACCTGCACGAATAGCTAATGCCAGTTTGTCCAATACCCATCGGATGGAGGAACGGGCATCGTCATTACCGGGAATCGGAATGTCTGTGACATCTGGGTCACAATCGGTATCGACGACACAAATTGTTGGGATACCCGAAGTGGTACATTCCTGAGGAGCAGTTAATTGTTCATGCTGATCGGTGATTGTTGCAACATCAGGCAAATCTGACATATATTGAATGCCACTCAAGTTTTTTTTTAATCTAAGTGATTGTCTCCTCATAATTGCTGCTTCTTTTTTCGGAAGTCGGTCAAACTCTCCTGCATCCTCGCCATTTTGTGGAAGTTGGAATCTCCGGAGACGTATTTCAGTTGTGGACCAATTTGTTGACATACCTCCTAGCCACTTTTCATTAACATAATGGCATCGAGATGTCTTCGCAGCTGCTGTAATTAGATCGGATACTTGATATCTTGTACCTACCGACAAAGATTCTTTTCCCTCCGCGGCTGCATCAAAGACAAAATTGCAAGCTTCGTACAAAGGACGAGCTGTCTGAGTCGGATCGATGATATGAACACCTCTTCGTTCTGTAAATATATATGGTGACATCTTTGGATTCCATTTATAAGTTTGGTGGCCGAAATGAACTCCCGATCTCATCATATCTTCCGGGTCAATATCCCAATTTTTTTGTTGCGTACTTTCCCCCAGGTATAAAAAACTTTGAATTGATTCTATTCTAGTCAGAATTATAGTATCGTCACAACCTGCCAACCGAAGCCACTGGGAACATCTGAAAAGAACTAAAAATTATCATTTTAGTTTTTGATATTCGGTTACACAAAATGATTAGGAATTTTATCTAGACCCCGAACTGTAATTTGATCTCCTCCGAATCGAGGGTTCATACCGAAAACTTGGATCCATCTCATGATTGGAGAAGACGCTCCCATCCACCTCAAAGATACTGCTGTTTATTGCAACGACAAGAAGCTCCCGCTGTTTCTCCACATTTTTTTTATGAAAAATTTCTTGGCTTCCAGTTCCAATGGGGACAATGTCTCCAAGAATGACATTTTCTTTCAATCCCTTTGGCCAGTCGGTCCGACCCCTCGAAGCAGCTCTAGCCGGTACTCGAGTAGTCTCTTGAAAACTTGCCTCCGAAAGAAAACTAGTAGTATTAAGGGACGCTTTTGTCATCCCCAATATAGTCGGTTCGTACGAAACGGATTTCTTCAACGAACGGTTCATTCGTTGCGCCTGTGACGATCCGATAAGCTCCCCGGGCAAAAAGACGTTGGTTACTCCACTCTCCGATGCTATAACTTTCGATGTTAATTGCCGAAGGATAATTTCTATGTGTTTATCAACTACTTGTACCCCTTGGGATCCATGAACCCCTCGAATTTGATCTATTAGAACTAATTGGCGATGTTTCATGCTTGCTCCAGCACTTAAGAAGTGACTCCGAAAATTACCAATTAATTCGACAATACCCTCACTCCATTTTTCAAAAGCATCTACAACTCTTGTTGGGACAGAACCGATTGAGCGGGATTCCAACGACTGTTCCACCTTTGGCAAACCTTGGATAATATCTCCGGGCTTCGACCTATCGTATGGTAATGTCATTAACGTATCCCCTTCTCTGACGATACTCCCACTACTCTTATGAATAATTGCCCCTTGGTTAATTAGATAAGGTTTACCCATTCTGAGAAGAAAGTGTTTTTCATCAAGGGTTACAATTTGACCTGATTTGAGACAGATCTTTTCACCAAAGAAATGTCGATTCTCACCAATCAATAGGCCGAGTTTGAGTTTGACTGATCCTGTGTCGTTCCGAACAGATGTATCCGATAGCAAGGAAATTAAACGATATTTGGCGATTCGTTCGGTTTCATCAATTGAATACCAATTCTCATGTTTCGAAATGTCTGTCGAGTAGTTGACGGGTTGACCGGATTCGCTAATAACCGGGTCATAATCCACATAATAGTGATAAAGACAAGTGGGGAGGCCCAGGAAATTGACTGACAAGCCTAAATTCCCATTTTTTTTCGAACCAAGAGGTGAGGCAAAACTCCCGTCGTTTGACGGTTTTTCCCCAAAGCCCAAGGAGTTATTATCCCCGTGGCAATTCCCTTGCAAATCCCCTCCCGAAATTCTCCTAATACAGGCCTGAAAGTTGACTTCTTTGTTCAAAATACAATCCTTAATTGTTTTGTCATGTTTCATATCGGTGCACAAGATATCACGAAAAGAATTAGGCGGTGACAATGTGAAAAAAGATGCACTTCGCTCAGATATTAGATGAATCGTGCTTTGATTTTTAACAACTAGGTCGTTATGACTGGATTGATCAGGACAGATCGGGACTGGATTCTCAAAAAGCGCTGGTTGCTCGAGAAGTCGGCCACTTCCTGATACAGTGAACGAGTCAGATGGGACACGTGACAAACCGACTTGCAAAAACGTGTTGAAAGAGTCATATATCACTACATTAACGAAAAACGCATGAGTCCACCCCTGGGAGAGTAGGGGCTGAGATAACTTTTTCCTATTATCGACTACTAAACAAGTCTGAAAAAGTTGGATACCTGTTTTTTCATTACTAAAGTCCATGTAATTTTTATTCCTACATAAAAGAGTGGGTTTAATACTTGCACATTCTGATGATTCAAACGTTTTGATGAAAGAACCTGTTTGCACAAATAAATACTCAGATCTGTTATAGTTTATAACTGGTCGTATCAATACGGAAAATTTTCCTCCTTTTGATGTAACCAACCGGGGACAAACCCAATCTTCAAATGTTAAGCCGTCGAAGATACTATTTCCTGGTGGAATGATAATATCCCTTTCTTTAGGTATGTTAGTTAACGCCCCCAAGTTTTTTGGGCAATAAGCATATCCTGGTAAAATCCTTATCTCGGTACTACCCCCTGTCTTTCTAATTTGAGCCGATCCGGATGCTTGACTAGTAATACTAGGGGTCAGTCGCATACCCCCTCCGACAAAGCTACGATCGATAATAAATATAGATGAGAGAGGTTCATTAGTGACATATCGCTCCTCCGGAATCGAAAGAAAATTAACCCTCTTGATGACTTCAGTATTTCGTGATTGGAGGGAGGAGACTTGTGACGGGTTGTCACCAAGTATGTATGTTACTTGATCAATTGGCTCGACTCGTATTGTGCCGCATTTTTTAATTCCCGAAGTATCGGCTCAATACTCGTAATTCTCGGAAAGAGCAAAAATCCCTTTTTTGTTCGAGCTTGTAAGGGGTGGGCCGCCACACTCTCTTATGTCTTTCGTCGACAAAAGGGATACGTTTTGTCCCCTGCCAAAGAAGTCCATTACGAAATCAGCAAGGAGATAATTAGTTATCAGGGAACTAAACTGACTTAAGAAACAATTCAGAATAGTTCCAATTCCTTGCCTACACACATATCTGCTACATATTTTCAGACCCAGATCATCGATAAATTGCTCATTCCTTTGGAAGTGGTTGTATTCATTCACCTCGAAATGGCACTTTTCACTGATCCTATCTTGGTCTTGGCAAAAAAAGAAAATTTCGTCATAGTATTTTGAAGTTCCTGAAAGAATCCATATGTGACCCGTATCGCGTGCAACATGAGTTGTATCATTCATGCGCTTTTGGGAATGACATATGAACCTGCTCCGATGAGTCTCTCCTTCTAAATTTGGATAAATAGATTTTTGAATACGTTCTTTTGAGGGGAACTCCTTCGTTCAAACTTCCGCAATGATTTGTTGTGAATCGACATACTGGTTATTCCGAATCATAACCAAACTTCGTGCCGGGATGGCAATACTTTTTATGTCACCCGAACCTTTGATGAGAAGAGTTAATTCGTTTCGACAAACCCAGGCGGGATGTCCATGTCGTGTACGTGTTGGATACACTGACTCCTCGTCGAGGTTGACGATTCCGTTGAATGGAATTCGTACGTATTCCGCGATATCACCCGTGAAAACTCCCCCCGTGTGAAAAGTTCTTAATGTTAATTGAGTCCCCGGTTCTCCGATCGATTGACCTGCGACGATACCTACAGCTTCTCCCAGTTCTACTAAGTCACGGTGAGCTAAGCTCCAACCATAACACAACTGACAAATCCAAGAAATAGTTCTGCATGTCGAAGGAGATCTTATATAGATTGGTTGTATTGCGTTCACCAAGTTACCGGCAAGTCCATCGCCGATATCTTGATTGCGTGCAGCCACACACCTTTCGTTCAAATAGGCATTATCTGCCAACACGCGTCCGATTGGTCTTTGTTACGATACCGTTCATATAGATTCTCTTCGTCCTTCAACTATATTTAGAGCAATACCTTCGATAGTTCCACAGTCTTTTTTTCGCACGACGATATGTTGAACCACTTCGACAGGTCTGCGCGTGGGATATCCAGCATCAGATGTTCGTACCGCGGTGTCCACAACTCCTTTGCGAGCTCCGTAACAAGAAATAACATATTCCGTCAGGGATAAACCCTCGCATAGATTTCTCCGAATGGGTAAATCAATTACTTGTCCCCGCGGGTCAGACATTGGTCCCCTCATGCCAGGTAATTGATGAACTTGGGATATACTCCCTCGTGCCCCCGAAAAAGACATCATGTGAACTGGGTTGAGAGGATCAATCATTCGGAAACTGGGATTCATTTCTCGTTTTAAGCACTCGCTCGTGGCATACCAAGCTTCGATTGATTGACGCAATTTTTCGACGGCGTGTAAACTGCCATAAAGGTGGTATTGATCCGGGATATAACCTTGTCTTTCCGCATCTTGTACAAGCCATCCCTTCGATGGTACTGTTGAAAGATCGTCAATCCCTAATGAAACAGATGCTTTTGTAGCCTGCTGAAAACCCAAAATTTTTAATTGATCTAAGATATTTGTTGCATACGCAATGCCGAAATGAGCAGTTAGCTTGCCGATGGGTTGTCTCACCGCAGTTCTATCCATCGTCTTGTTATAGAAGGGTGATTCAGCTTGATCTGCCGTTGCAAAAACCTCAACTTCGTTTCATGAATATGACTAGTCGACTGGTTCGACCCTTTTATCACAAGCATCATAAACTCATCCAGTTTTCGCTATCTATTTAGTTGTTGCTTCGACCTTAACCATTACGACCTAGGAGAGATTCTGAAATCCCCTGTATTGCCTCTCTTAGCTGCTGGTTGGACAAGATGCGACCGGCTGTCGTAAGGATATGGGTGCTGAGCTTGCTACCCCCCCTGCACTTCCTCATGTGGTAATCGCCATAGAAGTGAAATGAGGTTCCTGAAGATTCATATTGGGATTCGACAGGAAATTCACGAGTCTTTGAACCAATCAAATATGGCTTAGTATTCCACCGAAGCCACAGAGAACTTCGAGAGTCGATTTGTCCCAGTTGTTTGGCCCTGAGAACGTCGCTGCGACTTGCAAAATACAGTATTTTGAAATGGGAATGACAATCTCCGGCAGATGGGTATTTGTTTTCATAAATTCCTTTTCTATAACTAATAGTTAGTGCATGAATACCAAGAAGCATATCTTGGGTTGGTACAGGAACTGGATCCCCCGTAGCGGGAGATAGGAGATTAGTGTGCGAAGACATTAGGGGACGAGCCTCAATCTGAGCTTCTAAAGAGAGAGGTACATGGACAGCCATTTGATCTCCGTCGGAATCTGCATTGAACCCCCCACAAACCAATGGATGTAAGCAAATTGCTCGCCCCTGCATCAAAATAGGTTGGAACGCTTGAATACCTGATCTATGTAACGTAGGTGCTCGATTCAGCAATATGGGATGACCTCGCATGACTTCCCGAGGAACTTTCCAAATAATAGGTTCTTTTCTACGCATCATGTTTCTAGCAGCTCGCAAGTTGCGAGCGAGATGTCGCCCAATTGGATCACGAATCACAAATGCTTGAAAAAGTTCTATCGACGATTCTCTAGGTAATCCACATTGGTGTAATAGAAGCGATGGACCCACGACGATGACGAAACGACCTGGATAATCGACCCGCTTCCCAAGCAGATTCCCGCGAAATCGCCCCTCTTTTCCTTCAATCACTTCTGAGAAAGACTTGTAGGGTCTGTTACTGACACCTCTCATTGGTTGTCCACGTATACTGTTATCGATAAGGGCATCTACAGCCTCCTGGACAAGTCTCTTTTGACATACTATAAGCCCCTCGGGGGTGAATTCACTTCCGGATAAGGATTCAATAAGGGTATTGTTTCGATGAATTATCTTTCTATAAGGCTCATTCAGATCAGAAGTTATTGATTCGCCTTCGTATGGTTCAACAATTGGTCTCAGTTCGGGCGGAAGCACCGGCAAAAAATCCGGAACCATCCATTCCGGTTTTATACCCGCTTGCAATAAATCCTTGGTTAATTTCATCCGTCTGACTAAAAGATTCTTCCTTCTTTGAGTCGCGCAATCCTCCGATTCATTTTCGGTGGATCCTTGCTTTATTAGTACTTGCCACTCTGAATACGCGTAATCCAACAGATTTTGTGAATTCAAACTAGCCAATTGTTTTTTTGTAGCATCCCCGCCAGTAGCTACTTCCCGTCTCTGGAGAATATTGAAGTTCCGAGTAGAGAAATATATGGGAAGAATATTTTCCCAAGGATAATCCCCGCGACTGGACAAACCTCGCAACCGTGACAAAGTAGGTTTTTCACCCGTAGGCCTAGCAAGATAGAGATTGGGATGGGTCGGACGAGTCCCCCCCTAGGAGTCGGACATGAGAGTTTCCCTTCATCCGGCTCGAATAACTTATTGATTCTGAGTTGGAATGAGGCGCCAAAAAATAATTTTTTTTTTTCGCTCGAAATCAAGTAGTTGCCCACCATTCGAGTCAATGACAAATTTAATGAATTTTATTCCCGAATAGTCTCACTTTTCTTACCATTAGTGGTTCGACAGAAATATTTGTTCCTTTCAGTCGATAGTCAAAAAGCAGAATAATTTTCTCGTCCCTAATCCAATTATTTATCTTCCTCAGGTTTTTACTCTGCCCCGACGGTTGCCACAATATCTGAGACGAAACGTATCTACGACGAATAAGGTTTCGTAACCATAGATAGATATATATCTATCTTTTTTTTTCTTTCCCTTGGAGGTACCGGCTTGGGAATGCTCCGACGAGAAATCGGTGGATTTATCTTCCGCTCAGTATTTGCAAGGAGCGGTATCACCAATATAACAACGAAAAAAAATTATGACGAGGCCTAATCATTGATTTGGTATAACATAAGGATTGACCCTAGGGAGAAACTTCCCTTCTTTCTGTTTGATCTTACCTAATTCTTTAGGTGGATGTAGACTTATCTATCCCTCTTTCCAGATATTGAAAATCCCTACGGGATGAGAGTCTCACATCTATAGATTTCGTATTTATATGTTTCGTACCGAGCTGCATGATACCTTTTCTAAGTAAGAGGTAGACATGTCGAAATTTGGAACGTTCCATTTTTACATGGAATGACGGATCAGAATCTGTAATAATCGGATTATATAGCCGAGTCACACGTCGCAATATACCAGGCTTTCTGATTCCTTAAGAGGTTGAGCTAGTAGATTTGCAATGTAACTGGGGATTCTTTTCAGGAACCATACGTGAGTTACTGGACATGCCAATTCGACGTATCCCATTCGGTATCTTCGGACTCGAGAATCAGTGAATTCAACTTCGCAGTGCTCACAAAAATCGGGATATTCCTCCTTGTTATCTACAGACCGGTGGTTTCCGCAGGCGCACACTCCACTTCTGGTGGGACCAGATATTCTTTCGCGAAACGAACCATCTCTTTCCGGCTTATGGGTCTTGTAATGTAACGTATAGGGTCAATCAACTCGTCCAACGATTGCTCCATTGGGTAATTTTCTCTCGGCCCAACTACGAATTTGTTCCGGGGAAGCAATTTCGATACGAAGTTGTTGATAACCATTTTGGTGAACCGTAGGATAGGAGTTTCCGATTTTTGCTTCGTTATCGAATCTCCCTACTCTTTCTCCCCAAATCTTCCTCAGATACCGATTTATAATCCGAATTTGAACCCATGGATCGCGATTCCCGGACTAGCAGTCGAAACGATTCCGGAACGGTGTCTGGCTTAGGCACGGGCTTTCCAGTCGTGATAGAACCAAGTACTCGGTAACGAGCTTGAATATGATCAGATTTGGTGGTAAACATTTCCTGCAGCGTATAGGATACACCAAAACCTTCTGGGGCCCGAACTTCCGTCTCTCCCACTCATTGTCCCCCCCGTCTAGATCTTCCCTTAAGAGGTTGTTACGTAACAAGTGCGTGAGGTCCACCGGATCGTGCATGGATTTTATCATCGACCTGATGAATCAATTTCATTATATAGGCCTTTCCAATTGTAACTGGTTGTTCGAAGGAATCACCCGTCCTGCCATCAATCAACCGATTTTTTCCGGGATGTTCCGGTTCGGACAGCCATGGATTATGCGTATTTGTACCTGCCTTACAAAGTTCTGAAAAGACTAATTTTCTAGTGGCTTCCCGTTCATATCCTTCGTCAAAAGGCGTTACTCTATAGTGTATATTTGAGAATCCCCCTGCCATACCAGGTAAACATTCAAAAATCTGTCCTACATTCATTCGTGAAGGTACTCCCAATGGACTTAATGTCATATCAACCGGTGTACCGTTCTGCATGTAAGGCATGTCCTGCCTGGGTGGTATTTTTGCCACAATCCCTTTGTTGCCATGTCTGCCAGCTATTTTATCACCCACTTGTGTTTTACGCCTTTGCAGAATATAGATATGAATAATTTCCGAATCGCTCAGAATATCATCGTCGGGATAGACCCATCTTACGTCGGTGACCCGACCCCCCCCCCCGGTAGGAACTTTCAAACAGCTTTCCCGCGCGTTCGCTAATCGGATACCGAAAATAGCTTGTGGTGATTTTCCCTCTGGAGCACGTGACGGAAATTCCCCCTCTTGAGGTGTCGATTTACCGACTGGCACATCTCCTGCCTCTACCCAGGATCCCAATTTCACAAGACCATTATTGTCCAAATGACGAAGTGCGTAACTGTCCAATTGGGGTATTTCCCTAGTAACTCTTTCAATACCTTGATTTGTTGCGCGAATCTCCACCTCGTATCTCCCAATATGAAGAGATGTGCAGATATCCTCATATACGAGACGTTCACTAATTAATGCTGCATCTTCGGAATTGTATCCCTCCCACGGCGTATAAGCCACTGATATGTTTTTGCCCGAAGCTGATTCTCCTCCAACAGTTGCTGATCCATCCGCTATTACGTCTCCGCACCTTGAAAGTTCTCCCTGAACAACTATAGATCTCTGATTTATGCAAGTATTGCCATTGGACCGTTCATATATTTTTAATCGGGTACTGGTAACCTCCTCTCCATTGCTAGAAGAGAGTGAGATCTGACTACCATCGACGTATTGGACTTATCCTTCTCGTTCGGATACCGCTACGCTTCCTGAATCCGACGCCACCTGACCTTCGAACCCAGTTCCTACGATGCGGCGTTCAAGCCTAGAAAGCGGAACTGCTTGACGTTGCATGGTAGAACCCATCAAAGCACGGTTTGCATCATTATGTTCAATGAAAGGAATGAGAGAGGCTCCAATCGAAAAATTTTGTAATGGATGGATGCTACGGAAGCCTACTTGTTCCCACATGACCGTTAAAAACTCCTGCCGGTAGCGAACTGGTATGAGTTCCTTTCCCCGAGTTCTCCATTCCGATATCAATAAATTTCCTGTTGCTACTTGGTAGAAGTCATCTCCACCAGAAGGTAAATCAACTATCCGTTTCCTCATATCAAAACTGGACATTTCAAGCAATGGGTTCTGTAAACACCCAGATTTGTTAACTTCTGCAAAAATGGCTAATGACGAGATGGGTCCGGCATTCATACCTTCGGATGTTTCGATTGGGCAGATACGCCCGTAGTGACTGAAGTGAATATCTCGGGTCTGAAAATTAGCAGTTCGCCGCGTCAATCCCCCAGGGCCTAAAGCACTTAATCTTCGTTTATGAACCATTTCTGCTAAAGGGTTGGTTTGATCCGGGAATTGCGACAGGGGGTGGGAACCAAAAAATTCCTTTGAAGTTGTTATTAATGGGACGGATATTACTAACCCCCTGGGAGTTGGTAGACGCTTACGCCTGACGGCTTTCTGAATATTTTGACGAATTGAATTCTCTAAACGATTTAGGGCTAATCCTGACTGTTCTTGTGAAAGATCTGCTATAGACCGAACATGCCTATTCTTCGAATGGTCCAGATCATCAAGGTTGCCCATCCCGTAACTCACTTCAATCAAATAGTCTGCAGCCGCTAAAACATCTTGGGGTAATGAAAAGTGTTCCGTCTCAGGCACATCAAGATTAAGTTTAGTGTTCGGATTCTGCCTACCGATTCGTCCCAATTCGCACCTCGATTGAAAAAATCTCTTCTATAATTCCTTGGATATAGATTCTGAAAATACAGAGTCGGCATCTGCATCAGGATATAGATGTTTGTAAAGCTCTGCCGGAGCATCCTCGGGCAACTTGGCAATCTCTTTATGCTTTTCCAATAGATTAGCAAAAATCTTGGGGTACCGGGCATTCCGTGAAATATCCTCTTCATTAAGTCCCATAGCTAGTAGCATAATTGAAATGGATACTTTTCTTTTTTTACCGATACGGACCCGTAATCCATCTTTTTTGTCTATTTCTGATTTGAGTCTTCCCCCCCAATCCGATATTGTGGTACTGGTATATGTGGAACCCCCTCTATGATCCGATTCGCGATTGTGATAAATACCAGGGCTCCTCAATACTTGATTGATTAGTACTCTAGCAATTCCGTTAATTACAAAAGTTCCGTGGGGATTCATCCAAGGCATAGATCCCAGACGTACAGTCTCTTCATGCATCAATTTGTTTTTCTTCCAGGTCAATTAAGCCGGTACGTATGAATCAGATGAATATGTAATGCATTAATGCACGGCATCGCTCTCCTCGCCCAGGGGCCTTGACCATTAGTATTGCTCACTAATTGACCAGGATTCGACTTCCTTATCTGTATCTTCAATTTCTGGAAAATTACTAGGTTCTTCAAACAAATCTTCGTGAACAAAGCGGTGGAATCCTTCAATTTGAATTTTTCCTAATTCTGGCAGTACAGACATGTTTTCACCTCTCTCCGGTGATGTTCCATCAGTATTGGTTATTTACGCGGACAAAATTTCTTTTTTGTGATATTCAATTATTCTATATTTGTTTACTTCCATTCCTCCAACTCTTAGACGGATTCATCTTATCATCTCCTTATGTCACAATTTAGAAGAGGTAGTTGTTTCATAAAAATTCGGGAGTTTTATACAATCTCTCCTCCATTTCGTTCTTGAGAGGCATTCGATGATGGCGTAATCAAATAAATAAAATATTAAATTGAACCTATTATATCAATAATTTAATTTGTTGGGAAGGAATGGGCAGAATCCAGGGGATGAAAAAGATCAGGAAGAGGGGTTTCCGGCATCGACGGTCTGAATGATAGGTATGCCAAAAAGGTTTGGAGTTTAAGACAATTCATTTTTTGTAAATTGGAATTTGTTGTGCAAATTGGGTTGATGACAAGTGAAAAAAAAAATTCATTTGTTGCTTCTAATGGATGCACGATCTACACGGAATTGAACCTCCATACAGACACGGGAGATACCAAAAGGTAGAAATTCTCACAAGCTGATTCTTTCTGGACATTACAACGCGGATGGGTGAAAAGGCTGGTAGTCCCATTGCTTCATTTACTTAGGTAATTACCCCTAAGTATGCACTAACGTAATAGTAATAAAAAAAAGTTTTTAAGATGCATCATAATGAGAGAGTTTATTTATCATAATGTGGATTTTGGTTCGATAAGCTTCACCAGGAAGCTAAATCGAATGCAATAAACTTGGACTAGACATTCACATGATTTTGGAACAGATGATACCAAATTGGGGACGGTAAAGAATCCTGAACCGTTTCATTTACTTGATTTTGTTTCATTACGCGGATGGAGAACCCCGGCCAAGTCCAGTCGCTACCCCGCAAAGCTGGCGGGAATAAATACGTGGGCTGCTTGCTGCCTGTCTCTGACGCTGTAGGTTGCCACATTGCATCGCTTTTACAACGTAAAAAGTCTTGATGGGTAATGTGAACGACTGATAGGAAGTACTGGGTCGGTTCAACCAAACGATTTTTGGTTTTTCAGACATGGTAGATTTCTATTATTTTATTTTTTAGAAATTTATTGTTTTAGAAAAATAAAAAAACGAAGCATCGTTCGGTACACGATTTGCGACACGACGCATTTCTGATGCATAGCAGAATTTGGGTTCTTCAAAACCCCCATAAATTCTACTTATTTCGACATTCACACCACCAAGATATATGAATTGTTGGATTTCCAAGTACAAATGAAAATTGAAATTTATTTCTTCGTTTTTTAAGAACGATTTTGATTGCAGACGCTATCCCTCTATCTAGCGCACTTCAGAAATGAAAGATCGGGTGAAGTATTTTTCGACCAACATCAGGTCGAAATGAAAAACGGATAAAAAAAAAGCCGACTGACTTGCAAATATTCCCTTTACAAACTATAATTGTAATTACGCTTCTTGCCTTGTTTCAACCAATCCCTATTTATTTGGGTGGCGGCTGCCCATTCAATGTATAGATTTCAACGAGATAAAGGAAGGGCGACATAGTCAAATGGTAAGACAAAGGATTGCAAATCCTTCACTTCCCGGTTCGAATCCGGGTGTTGCCTATCTTCTACCACACGATATAGGTGGGATTGACTTCTGCACAAGGCCAAGTCGGACACGAGAGATGCTCCATAGATTTTTTCATGGCCTGTCACGCTAGAGATCCCTAGGCCCGCGGATAGACAATCCCTACTCTAGTATATTGCGAGGCAAGGAGGGGATGCAAACTGAAGGTTTCTGCAAATATTCTTCAGCACTATAAGAAAAACGAAAGGTAGATATCTTTGGTATTGATCCTTGCTGAAATCACTTGATTAGGTACAATCCAATTGCCGAACCCGACTCGACCCTAAGCAACACAATTTGGATTTGGCAAAGGATAGAAACCATCTGGTAGATGCACCCACTCAATTTATATCTCTATCAATACCAACTTCCTGACACGGAAAAAGTTGTGTACACCACGTATATGGGCTATAAATAAATATATTTATTGATATCTTTACAAATAGAGTCAGAGGAATGGGAGTTGGAAAAACGGATGTAATTAGCATAACCTGGGCTGCTTTGATGGTAACTTTCACATTTTCTTTATCACCCGTGGTTTGGGGAAGAAGCGGCTTATAGGTAATTATTTGATTCATAGATTATGGAATCTGGCTCGTCATGCCGACGAGCCAAGTCCACCCTATTCTACTATTTCTTAAATTCGCTTTTTATTCGGAACATTCTTCGGAACATATCGAGGTTGTGGCAATCAATGAAGAACTTGTATTGGGATGGGGCAAAAACTTATGAGTCGATTCGCTCGGACCCCATCCTCCCGGCAACAGCTACTGTAATCGTTCCATTTTATACTGTCCCTTATAAAATTCGTGCCACTACAGGGAATTGCTACTCCTTCGAACATATCAATCTATCAAAAAAGTTTGCTGTGCTTCAATATAAAATATTGAATCAGTAGATACACCAATCGTAGCTTGCTCCATCGTTTGTTTTACACCCCGAGGTTCCCCATTCTCTTGGGGATTCTCAAATTAATTATTTAATTGCTTTGCGCAGCTGTTCGTATATAGAGAATAAGTGAAAAAGCCGTAGGAATTAGTATAAATAACGCGGTGGCCAAAAATGCGAGGATATTGACTTCCATATCAGTAGTTTTACCCAGTCGCTAAAAATGTTGAGTTAAATAGTAAAAACTCGTAGACTCCATCAAAAAGTTCGATTTTTGGGGTGAAGCCGGCTCCTGGATACTGACTACCTAGTATATCACAAAGACGAATTTGGGAACACCTGGTTCTCGCGGACGGGAACTCACCTCACTGACATCCTTACTTGTGAAAAAAGGGATCTCATTTTCTCTCCTCTAATGGAGGGGATAATAAAAATAGAAGGAATTTTTGATTTGCGAATTGAACTTGTAGCAGTGAAGCAAGCAACAGTGATAAAAAAAAGGATTGGCAATTAATGAGTGAATAGCTCGAATAGATGGAAACCTCTTCTTTCAATACCTTGTTAAATTAAAATAAATTTGGGGTATTTCCATTCAATTCTTTTTTAACAATCCAATTTTAACTTGAACGAAGATTTAAAAAAAAAACTGACGAAGAATTCGTAAATTAACGCCTCAAATTTTTTGGATTACATATTACAAGTAATGAAAGACAGGGCGTTGACTGCAAAATCCCAATTCATTTAAAATGCAATTAAATTGCAGTGGGATTGTAGTTCAATTGGTGAGAGCACCGCCCTGTCACGGCGGAAGTTGCGGGTTCGAGACCCGTCAATCCCGTTTGTTGCGCATGGCTGTTTCGGGATCATTTTATGCCTATACATTTGGGTCGAGCTGGATTCGAACCAGCGTAGGCATCGCCAGCGGATTTACAATCCGTCCCCATTAGCCACTCGAGCATCGACCCGGGCGAGGTTAAAAACCCCGCTAAAATTGGTGTGGCGGCAAATTTCACCCAAGTTTTGATCAGACCTGGATTTGATACACCTCTTGTTTTGTTCCTCTTTTAATCTTAATAGATATTGGGATTCCAGATCGGGATGATGTGTCCCTTCCCTGCTCCACTTCCCTTTGCCTTGTTTGCGTAAGACAACATCTGCTTCTATGGATCGGATACCCCCAGGGGAAGTCGAATCCCCGTCGCCTCCTTGAAAGAGAGGTGTCCTGGGCCTCTAGACGATGGGGGCCTAATCGGTCTCTCTTAGCATAGAGAAATTCATCAGTGTTTGTCAATGCAACTGCATCGGACTAGGTATGCTATTGCTTGTCTATTGCAGACCTGCTGCACGATAGGAACGTCCGAGACGGCGGGTAGCGGGGATCGAACCCGCGTCTTCTCCTTGGCAAAGAGATGTTTTACCATTCGACTATACCCGCGGTGCTGCATCGTCCAAATACTATTATATTTGGGAGTTCCCCCCTAATTCAGATATCAATTACATCAAAAATGTATCTATCTATTCGATAAAGAAATTCATATAATAAAAATGTAGCTGCGATCCCTCTCCCTATATTCATGATCACATTGCTGATCTTTCCAACGTATCATATCAACTCGAAGTACCAATTGATTAATTAACCCCCACTTACCTCAACTATTATTTACCAAAACATTTGAAAATAAAAATTGCCAAGGGAACACCATTTATTGGATAAACAACCCCTTTCTAATTAGTAGGGGTTGAGGATAGGAAAAAAATTGCGATGCGATGGTTCAGCGCGATACAAAGGAGTTGAGTGTACCTACCAGGAATACTAATCCGACCCATAGTGAAGCTCCCGAGAATACCGCACCTTTGCTGTTGGACCAACCCCCAGGTGAGGCAAGCACGACTGGCACACCAACTACCAGTGCAAATGAAATTGCGATTAGTGAAAGTAGAGCCAATTGAAAGGCAGTAGTCATAACAGAAGCTATCTAAGTTATTTACACCATTTGATCCACATCCGGAAGGATTCCAGCTGTGTCTACTCATCCGACCAATCAAGCATTCGTCCATTACGAAGTATACAAAGAACTCCTTTTTCTCCTTAACAAATTTTAAGGTATTTTATCTCTATTCTGGTAGACAACTAACCAGGAGACGGAAGGGTATATATGAAAAAAAAAAGGAGGGGGGGCAGAAAAAACCTGACTGCGCTAGATGATCCTACGTATTTATTATATAATCCACAAGCCAAAACAATGAGGGTTTATTCCCTCTGAGCCTATGAAACAAAGGTCTAATTCGGCACGAAGCAATTGTAACCTCATCCCGAACAAAGAAATAAGAAATTGATATTAATTTTTGGTCTTAATTAATAATTAATATATGTAATCCGAATGATAAAGGCATATGCTCGGGGGAGATGGCCGAGAGGTTTATGGCTCCAGTCTTGAAAACTGGCATAGTGCCAAGACGCTATCGAGGGTTCAAATCCCTCTCTCCCCTGCTCCCAACTTAGGCACTTTGTCGCCATCATTACCACGGATCCGACTCGTTGCTTCTAGGTTTTAACTAGAAAAATTTTGTATTCTTTCGGGGAGTAATTGAGATATTGTTTGCCGTGGGTACTTACAAATAATCAATAGCAAGCCCGTAAGAAAAAGAAAAGATGTTTATAGATGACAGCCAAAATTTGGCTAACTAGATATTATCGTACCTATTTTTGGATCCGATACGCCTTTCGGCTGTAATGTGAGGGGTACAAATTCAAGAAATAGAAAGATTAAATAGATAATTTCAAAAATAAATTTTCAGGTTCACCAATACTTCAATGAATAACAGATTTATCCAATGGAATCTAATGGGTAGACAATCTGTTCACGAATGGAACTGAAGTTACTCCCTAGTCAATTGGTTCCCAGCAATTGACTGGACGAACATGCCATCGTATTGTCGCAAGTCACTTGTAACCCTACCCATCACTCGACAAACTCCGCGTCGGTGGTAGCTACGGACACAAATAAATTCTTTGTGTATTTGGTTTAGTGGAAGAAGCCAGTGCTCACAAAATGAGGAGATTCAGGGATAGATGTGGTCCGCAGGCATATATATGTCATTGCGTTTGCCAGAATTGATCTCGGACTCATATGATCGTTCTATCCTCCATTTAATTCCGTGATAACGGGTCGATAATTGAAACGAAATAATCAGAGAAACATAGTATATGGAAACGCCGAATGCAGCCCATTCGGTATCGGAGGGAATCAATTCCCGGATACACAATTGGTAGTAAATTATCTAACTGGGAGAGGAGTGAGATTTATCCCAATCTCATTCCTCAAGTAGTAGATATTAATACCAACTAGTCTGGTATGAACTAATATGCTATTCCACACCTAGGAGAACAACTATCCGTATGGGATATCACCGCCGTGCCGTGATACCCCCAACTTCTCTCTCCCATTACATTAATTGAGAGGTGTCATTGAAAGAACAGGTTCGGTATCTCGATCAATCCCTTTTTCAAATCCAGCTGCCGCTGCACGGGCCCTCCCCGCGTGCCACAAGTGACCCACGAAAAAAAAGAATCCTAGAACGAAATGGGATGTTGCTAACCAACTCCGAGGAGATACGTAATTTACGGCGTTTATCTCAGTGGCTACCCCACCTACGGAATTCAAAGAACCTAAAGGCGCATGAGTCATATACTCTGCAGAACGACGTTCCTGCCAGGGTTGTATATCCCTTTTTAGCTTATTCAAATCTAAACCGTTAGGACCTCTTAATGGTTCCAGCCAGGGAGCTCGGAGGTCCCAGAAGCGCATAGTTTCGCCTCCAAAAATGATTTCCCCGGTGGGAGAACGCATTAAGTATTTACCCAAACCGGTAGGCCCCTGGGCGGAACCCACATTTGCGCCTAGACGTTGGTCCCTGACAAGAAAAGTAAAGGCTTGAGCTTGGGAAGCTTCTGGACCGGTGGGACCATAAAATTCGCTGGGATAAACTGTGTTGTTAAACCATACGAAGCAACAAGCGGTGACACCAAATATTGAAAGGGCTCCCAAACTGTAAGACAAATAAGCTTCTCCGGACCATACAAAAGCGCGACGAGCCCAAGCAAAGGGTTTAGTTAATATGTGCCAAACTCCGCCGAAAATGCAAATGGATCCCAACCATACGTGGCCTCCGATAACATCTTCCAAATTGTCTACGCTCACGATCCATCCCTCTCCCCCGAAGGGGGATTTTAATAAATAGCCAAAAACTATACTTGGACTTAGGGTTGGGTTTGTGACCCTCCGCACATCGCCTCCCCCAGGTGCCCACGTGTCGTACAGACCCCCAAGATAAATTGCTTTAAGTACGAGCAAGAAAGCACCAAATCCCAACAGGATTAAATGAATCCCCAGTATGGTGGTCATTCTATTTTTGTCCCTCCATACGTATCCGAAGGATGGGAAGGATTCTTCCAGAGTTTCGGGGCCAATAAGGGCGTGGTAAAGACCCCCGAATCCCAAAACCGCGGAAGAAATCAAATGAAGCACTCCAGAAACAAAATAGGGGGAAGTATCCACTACTTCGCCGCCGGGTCCTACCCCCCAACCAAGAGTAGCTAAATGAGGTAGCAGTATTAACCCTTGCTCATACATGGGTTTTTCCGAAATGAAATGGGCTACTTCAAAAAGGTTCATGGCACCGGCCCAGAAGACTATTAGGCCGGCGTGAGCTACATGTGCACCCAATAACTTACCGGATAGGTTAATCAGACGGGCGTTACCTGCCCACCAGGCAAAACCCGTCGTCTCTTGATCACGGCCACTTAGGGCTAGAGTTCCATTAAAGAGCGTTTCCACGGGGTAATACCTCCTCGGGAAATACAAGATTTTCATGAGGTTGATCCTGAGCTGCCATCCAGGCACGGATACCCTCATTCAGCAAAATGTTTTTTGTGTAAAACGTTTCGAACTCGGGATCCTCCGCTGCGCGAATTTCTTGGGAGACAAAATCATATGCGCGTAGATTCAAAGCGAGACCAACTACTCCGATCGCACTCATCCATAACCCGGTTACTGGCACAAACAACATGAAGAAGTGTAACCACCGCTTGTTGGAGAAAGCAACGCCAAAAATTTGAGACCAAAAACGGTTTGCGGTGACCATCGAATAAGTCTCTTCAGACTGAGTTGGGTTGAAAGCTCGGAACGTGTTTGCGCCATCACCATCCTCAAAGAGGGTGTTTTCCACTGTAGCACCGTGGATAGCACATAGAAGAGCTGCGCCAAGGACTCCTGCAACTCCCATCATATGGAATGGGTTTAATGTCCAATTGTGGAAACCCTGAAAGAATAAAATAAATCGAAAAATGGCGGCTACGCCGAAACTAGGCGCAAAAAACCAGCCAGATTGACCCAAGGGATAAATTAGAAATACAGAAACGAAGACGGCTATAGGAGCGGAAAAAGCGATTGCATTATATGGACGTAATTGAACAGATCGAGCAAGTTCAAATTGACGTAGCATGAATCCTATCAAAGCGAAAGACCCGTGAAGGGCAACGAAGGTCCACAAACCCCCCAATTGGCACCAACGGGTGAAGTCGCCTCGTGCTTCGGGACCCCATAGCAGAAGCAACGAATGTGCCACACTATTGGCAGGGGTAGAAACAGCGGCGGTCAGAAAATTGCAACCCTCCAAGTAAGAACTAGCTAATCCATGGGTGTACCATGAGGTGACAAAAGTTGTACCGGTAAACCAACCTCCTAGGGCGAGATAAGCAGTCGGAAATAGCAACAAGCCGGACCAACCGACAAAGACGAAACGATCTCTTCTTAACCAATCGTCCATACTGTCAAACAAATCTTTTGACTCCTTGGAGGATTTTCCAATAGCAATGGTCATATCTTCTTTTCCTAACTCGACTCTTACAGCCACTTTTGGGTATTACTTCATTTTGTGACGCGACAGAATTGCATCATATCTCAGAGTATTAGATAAGTCATACTCTTGTCCTTGTCTTCTCCCCAGCGGTTCACTCGGATTCCTTTTATGTATCTCATCCGAGTGAAACATTTTTTTGATTCTATCTGCGACTCTTTTTTTGTTATTTGTTCCATCATTGCATCAATCATCACTTCCACGTCTGTTTCCGACAACATTCTTTCTTTTGGTATCCCCCTGTATGCTTAATATTATTTATTTCCTCACCATTTTTGAACTCCCTGTCATTCCCTTTCCGTCTTTTTTTTATTCATTATTTGGTTTGTATTTTAATTATTTATCTCGTCACAAACGTCCAATACCTGCATAGATCCGAAGTGATTTGATCTCTAGCTACATATCCCGGGGAGTGAGTGAACCTCTCTTTTCTTACTAGACTTCTTATTTACCTATCTCTAATTTTCATTCATTTCATTGACAAATTCCCTTCAAGGGATTTGCCTCGCAGGGTAGCCCCCGTGTCACTGACATTTGACGGTTTTTATCCCTCCGGTCTTATCTCTTGCTTATTGGTTTTGTCTCTGCATTACGCGAACGGTAGAATTATGCAACCGGTAGAATAACCAATTAAAAGGAAAAGGAAGAAAAATAAGAAGAATAAGAATTTGTAGTGGTATTTCCCTCCAAATTATTTTGAGGGCTACAAAATGATAGAAAATATGAGAAATTGAATTAGTTGTCGGTTGGTAGGATATGTACTTCGATTGATTGATATGAATTTATCTCTTATGGGACCATTTTCTGATCTAGATATTAATCAATATTTACTTTACTAGCCCCAACAAATTTCTGAAAGCTTCTCGATGCAAAACCAGATCGGTTGACAGCCAATTAAGAAGGGGATTAAACCATCCCAGTCAGATTGCGAGATACAACGATTCAGATAAGTAACCGCCGTTTAAGACTACGATGAATCTATCGCACTTTTACAGAACAATTTGCATTCACTGACATAATCCTGCTGATAAATTGCTTCGTATGGGAAAGAAAGAATTTACAAATAGCGACGGATCTATTTGAACCGCTGGCTTAGGAATAGCAAAATTATTTCAGAGGTTACAAATTATATCTATTTATTTATTATCTAGACAAACTGCATCTTTCTACATCTATCAAAACATAATTTGTGTGATAGATAATGTGGGGTGTAAGTCTCAAAAATGATAATTTATATCACGAAAAGAGTATAATTGGTTTGCATAAATTTCTGTTTTCTCTAAATTTTCCATGACTGACAGGATTTCCAATTTTTTTTTTTTATATTGATCGTTTTTACGCAATCAAATTGATCCATACATACATATATCATTTTGTTACATGTAACATCGTATTGACTGAGTCTTTCGGATCTACCAAATCTGAAAAATATGAGAAATGGATAAACCGCTTTTTTGGAGAGCTTAGCCCCTTATCGGATTCGAACCGATGGCTTACGCCTTACCATGGCGGTACTCTACCACTGAGTTAAAGGGGCTTTTAGGTTAGCGATTGAAGCCCCCTCGGGGGGAAAGCCAATTAGTATCTATTCGATTCCTTGATTAGTTGATGAACATTCTTGCCTGATTCCGCAGAACTTCACATTTTTAAAATTCTGTTATTACGCATTTGGTGAGGGAGCTATATCATTTCGACAGATGAGGATAACCAAAAGTTATTTCATTCCGTCAGGGAATGGAGAATTGGACTAAGGGGGCTCAATCAGTGACTAGGAAAAAGAGGATTGTTAAACCGTCGGTTTAACTTTCGGTATGAAAAAGGGTGGTACCACATCGTTGCAATCAATTCAATTGGGATGAGTCGTATCGGATCACCTAGTATGCAAGAAAGAATTGACAAATTTTTTGTAGTTGAGAAGTAAGCAATTGTCTCAAAGAGGGGCAAAAGATAAGAGGTCTGCCGTTCTAAGATCAAATAGGCATTTCCCTTTGCGGAGACAGGATTTGAACCCGTGACCTCAAGGTTATGAGCCTTGCGAGCTACCAAGCTGCTCTACTCCGCGTGGATGATCCCTCCAATAAAATTATTATATTAATTTTATTGCCGGTAGTTACACCGAATTATTTGGTTTGGATCATCAGTGGCAGGATCTCCACCTCTAGGACTCCCATGTAGTAACTAATATTCCCCTACCAACTGGCTTTCTTCGAGCCGGGCAATAAACAAGTATGTGCCATCTCGCGCAATACATGGCGGGATAAGCCGAAATCTCGGTAGTTAGATCTGGGACGTCCGGTTAGGTGACAGCGGTTGCGAAGTCGGGTGGGTGCACTGTCACGTGGTAAAGATCGTAATGCTTCGGAAATTTCTAACTTTTCTTGTATTGAAAAACTTTTTTTTAATTGTCGTTTCAGAGACTAACGAGCAAAGTCATGTTTCTTCACCAGCATCTTCTTCTTTTTCTCCTTTTCAATAAGACTTTTTTTTGCCATGATTGATTACTCAATAATACTTTAAATAACTTCGAGACAGATTGAAAACACGGAAATCATTTCATCGAAGCAGTTCGTTACCATTCATCACTTCGAAGATGTTAAAAACTCAATAAAGGAATTATGTTTACCAGTAATTTCTATTCCAAATGTGTCTTAGATTATAGAAGAAAAGGGATGGAAGGAGATACCTCCCCTCCATCCTTTCCTGATACGAATTTTAGGTAGTGAGCTACCCAAACTTACCTGATGTGGATGCAACCAAAAAAGCTGCATAAGTGAATATGTAACCTACGGAAAAATGCGCGAGTCCCACTAGCCGTGCCTGAACGATCGAAAGAGCAACTGGTTTGTCCCTCCAACGTACAAGGTTGGCCAGGGGTGTATGCTCGTGCGCCCAGGCCAGAGTTTCAATGAGTTCCTGCCAGTATCCACGCCAAGAGATGAGGAACATGAATCCGATGGCCCAGACGAGATGCCCAAATGAAAACATCCACGCCCAAACAGATAAACTGTTCATACCAAAGGGATTGTAACCATTAATAAGTTGTGAAGAATTTAACCATAGATAATCCCTCAACCAGCCCATCAGGTATGTAGAAGATTCATCGAACTGAGCAACATTCCCCTGCCACAGGGTGATGTGTTTCCAATGCCAATAAAAAGTAACCCACCCAATGGTGTTTAGCATCCAGAAAACCGCTAGGTAGAAAGCGTCCCAGGCTGATATGTCACAGGTGCCTCCTCTGCCGGGACCGTCGCACGGGAAGCTGTAACCAAATTCTTTTTTATCTGGCATTAATTTGGATCCACGGGCGTCTAACGCACCTTTTACCAAAATCAGGGTAGTCGTATGCAAACCAAGAGCAATCGCGTGGTGGACTAGGAAGTCTCCGGGTCCAATCGTCAGGAATAGCGAGTTGCTGTCGCTGTTGACAGCATCCAACCAGCCGGGTAACCACAAGCTTCGACCTGCATTAAGAGCTGGACTATTTGCCGAAGATAGAAGGACGTCAAAACCATATGAAGCTTTGCCATGGGCGGACTGGATCCATTGAGCAAATACAGGTTCAATAAGAATTTGCTTTTCCGGAGTTCCAAAGGCTAACATAGTATCATTGTGCACGTAAAGCCCCAGGGTATGAAAACCTAGAAATAAGCTAGCCCAACTTAAATGAGCTATTACTGCTTCTTTATGCTCTAACATCCTTGCTAATGCATTATCCTTATTATGTTCCGGATCATAATCCCGTATGAAAAATATGGCTCCATGCGCGAAAGCTCCTACCATAATAAATCCAGCTATATATTGGTGATGGGTGTAGAGCGCAGCTTGGGTCGTGAAATCGCGTGCTGTATAGGCGTAGGCTGGTAAGGAATATGTGTGTTGCGCCACCAAAGAAGTAATGACTCCCAGAGCAGCCAAAGCGAGTCCCAACTGAAAATGCAAGGAATTATTGATTGTGTCATAAAGACCTTTGTGACCGCGTCCCAATTTGCCTCCCGGAGGAGTGTGAGCCTGCAGGATTTCCTTTATGCTATGCCCGATCCCGAAATTGGTTCTATACATATGACCAGCAATGATAAACACGACGGCAATTGCCAAGTGATGATGAGCAATGTCAGTCAGCCACAAGCTTTGAGTCTGTGGATGAAATCCGCCAAGAAAGGTTAAAATGGCGGTTCCCGCCCCTTGAGCACTATTAAACAAATGATTGCCGGAGTCGGGGTTCTGCGCATAAGCGCTCCACTGACCCGTGAGAAGAGGTCCCAAGCCTTGCGGATGTGGCAACGTGTCCAGGAAGTTGTCCCACCTAACATGTCCACCCCTGGATTCGGGGATGGCAACATGGATCAAATGTCCGGCCCAAGCTAAGGAACTTACTCCAAAAAGTCCAGATAAATGGTGATTGAGACGAGATTCAGCATTTTTGAACCAAGAGAGGCTTGGTTTCCACCTGGGTTGTGAATGTAACCGACTTGCCAATAGGAATAGAAAAGAACATATTAGTAAAAAGATAGCCCCGACGTAAAGATCTTGGTTGTTACGTGAACCAATAGTATACCACCATTAATATACACCAGAATAAGCAATATTGACTGGGCCCGCGGCCCCGCCGCGCGTATAAGCTTCCACAGCTGGTTGACCAAAATGGGGATCCCAAATGGCATGGGCTATTGGTCTTACGTATAATGGGTCTCGTACCCATTCCTCAAAATTGCCCTGCCAGGCCACATGGAACAAATTTCCGGAAGTCCAGGTAAATATAATTGCTAATTGACCGAAGTGAGAAGCAAATATTTTCTGATAAAGACGCTCTTCGTTGATATCATCGTGACTCTCGAAGTCATGGGCGGTTGCTATACCGAACCAGATGCGACGAGTAGTTGGGTCTTGGGATAGACCCTGGCTGAACCTTGGAAATCTTGATGTCATAATCTTTTACATCCTCCTAGCCATTATCCTACTGCAATGATTCTTGCCAGGAAAAACGCCCATGTCGTGGCGATCCCACCCAGAAGGTAGTGGGCTACCCCCACGGCACGTCCCTGTATAATGCTCAAAGCTCTGGGCTGGGTGGCAGGAGCGACTCCCAGTTTGTTGTGGGCCCAAACGATAGATTCGATAAGTTCCTGCCAATATCCACGGCCACTGAATAGGAACATGAGGCTGAAAGCCCAGACGAAATGAGCCCCCAAGAATAAGAGACCATAGGCAGATAATGAAGAACCATATGACTGAATAACTTGAGAGGCTTGTGCCCACAGAAAGTCACGGAGCCAACCATTGATGGTTGTTGAACCCTGGGCAAAATTTCCTCCAGTAATGTGGTTCACTACTCCTTGTTCGTCCGTGCCGCCCCACACGTCAGATTGCATTTTCCAACTGAAATGGAATATGACAACTGAGATGGAGTTATACATCCAGAATAGTCCCAGAAAAACGTGATCCCAGGCAGATACTTGGCAAGTACCTCCTCTGCCGGGACCGTCACACGGAAAACGGAAACCGAGGTTTGCTTTATCGGGTATTAGGCGCGAACTTCGCGCAAACAGAACACCTTTTAGTAATATCAGTGCAGTGACATGGATGGTGAAGGCATGGATATGATGCACCAGAAAATCCGCCGTACCCAACGGAATTGGCGACAGGGCAACTTTACCACCTACAACTACCAAATTGCTACCCCCCCACGCCAGGCTGGTACCTCCCGCCGCATTAGGTGCGGTTAAACCAGGAGCAGAGGCGTGAATACCTTGTATCCACTGAGCAAATATGGGTTGTAACTGAATAGCAGTATCCGAAAACATATCTCGGGGGCGACCCAAGGCGCTCATCGTGTCATTGTGAATATATAACCCAAAACTATGGAAGCCTAGAAAAATGCACACCCAGTTGAGATGTGAAATTATTGCATCTCGATGCCGAATGACACGATCTAACAAATTGTTATATTGGGTACTCGGGTCGTAATCTCTTACCAAGTAGATAGCCGCGTGCGCAGCTGCACCAACTATTAAAAAACCTCCAATCCACATGTGATGAGTAAATAAAGACAATTGAGTGGCATAGTCGGTAGCTAAGTACGGATATGGAGGCATGGCATACATATGGTGGGCAACCACAACCGTTAGGGAACCTAACATGGCAAGATTAAGTGCTAGCTGAGCATGCCATGAGGTGGTTAAGATCACGTGGAGACCTTTGTGACCTTCACCCGTGAAGGGACCTTTATGAGCTTCAAGAATTTCCTTTGTAGAATGGCCGATACCCCAATTAGTTCTATACATATGACCAGCTATCAAGAAAAGAATTCCAATTGCCAGGTGATGATGTGCAGTATCGGTCAACCATAATCCACCGGTTACTGGATTCAATCCTCCTCGAAAGGTGAGGAAATCTGAGTATTTCGACCAATCAAGAGTAAAAAATGGAGTTACTCCTTCGGCAAAACTGGGATATATTTGAGCTATGAGATCACGATTAAGGATGAATTCATGGGGTAAAGGGATTTCCCCGGGATCGATCCCTGCATCTAACAGCTGATTGATGGGTAAGGAAACGTGTACCTGATGCCCCGCCCAAGCCAAGGAACCTAACCCCAGGAGACCTGCCAAATGATGATTTAGCATGGATTCTACGTCTTGAAACCAAGATAATTTCGGCGCAGCTTTGTGATAATGGAACCAACCGGCGAATAACATCAGTCCTGCAAAAGTTAAGGAACCAATGGCGGTGCAATAGAGTTGCAGTTCACTGGTTATTCCAGATGCTCTCCATATTTGGAAGAAACCAGATGTTATCTGTATCCCCTGGAATCCCCCTCCTACATCTCCATTAAGTATTTCTTGACCGACTATTGGCCAAACTACTTGAGCGCTAGGTTTCACATGAGTAGGATCATTTAGCCACGCCTCATAGTTTGAGAAACGAGCTCCATGGAAATACATACCACTCAGCCAAATGAAGATAATTGCTAGTTGGCCAAAATGAGCACTAAAGATTTTTCGGGATATGTCTTCCAAATCATTGGTGTAACTGTCGAAGTCATGAGCATCAGCATGTAAATTCCAAATCCACGTAGTGGTACTAGGACCCTTAGCCAAACCTTTTGAAAAATGTCCAGGTTGAGCCCATTTTTCAAAAGAGGTTCTCACGGGATCCTTTTCCACCATGATTTTGACTTCGGGTTCCGGTGAACGAATAGTCGTCGAGATTCTCCTCTCTTCGGATGGGTGTAGCAAAGACCTACCAACGAGGGGCACGAAAATTCCGAGGGATAGATTTTGCACCAATCTAGTGAAAATATCATTTTTCCATCCGGGTCTGGAACCGGGGCGGCTTCGGTGGAAGATTCATCCCTGGCAGGCATTTAATCCTATTATTGCATAACGCGTAAGTGCTTCATGGACTGAATCTTGCAGATTATCCATTTTGCGTAAAATAGTAGCTGAGTTTCGTTTGAGAAGAATCAGATGATATGGAAGCAACCAATTTCAATCGTTGATTGGTTTATAACTTCCTTTATGCATCGAGAAAACGCCTCGTAATTCTCGACCAATTCTGTGCTTCTATATAACTGTTTGGAGGAAGTGCTATTGCCCGTTTCCAATACTCGGCGGCGCGATCGAACCAAGCCTCAGAAGCTGCCGGGTCTTCCTGTTGGGTGGCTTGCTCTCCCCGGTCGGGATGGGTGAAACTACCTATGTAGGGATCCCCCCCCTCAGAACCGAACTCGGGAGTTTCCCGCCTCGTACGGCTCAAACACGCTATTATCCACGAGTCCCTCCTACCCATTCCTTCATCAGTAGGATAAAGAAAAAACTGGAAACAGCTGCTAGTAGTGGTCCCCAAAACCTACGCATCCAATGTAGGATCTTCCCTTTACTCCTAGTTTATCCGAAGGACCAAAAATCCTTTTAATAACTAACTATCTTGGTTGTTGACACAGATCATTTGTTGGAATCTACTTATCCTTTGGGATTTGGTGCTACACCGTGGCCCAGTGATAACTACTGTTTTAGCTGATTCCATCACAAGAATCAGTTACATGATTCATTGAGTCGGACCAATTCCATTGTATCAATCTAGTTTTTCAATGGGAAATCCTTGCGGTGCTGTAATTCCAATTCACTCAATTATCCATAGGGTTTTGAGACTCTATTTATCTTCTGGGTCCCCCGAATCTAGATCGCAACGAGGGGCAGTAAACGCCGCAGCTTATGATATTCCCTTGGGGAAGCAATTGTGGGAAGCCTCTTCTTGATAAGCAGTCAGAAACTGAAAGATCTTGCAATGTGGATAGTCGCACGTAATGGCAGATCACAGCCATATTATTGGGAGCCTGCGGTGGGAAGGGATTCCGTTCTAATGCTTGGAAATGATATTCCGAAGCTTTTGCATGTTTACCATTACTAGTATGGATAAGACCTATATTATAGAGTATGTAACTACGGTCGTAAGGATCAGTCTCTAAGCGCATTGCTTTGTAATGATTCCATAAAGCTTCAGCATATTCTCCCTCGGATTGGGCTGACATCCGTTACGGTTGCTTACTCATTGGAAGAGAGCTCCGCTACGAAACCGCACTTGGTATCTCTATCCCATGCGGCTTCTCCCGCCCATTCGTGCAGGACAAGCGAATCTTATATTTGATCAATAAAGAATGAACAGGAGCTGGTGCCCCCTTTCCTTTTCTTCCCAGCTTTTCTTGGATCCCTAGCTATCCTTCGCGTCAGTCGCTTATCTCATTAATGTAGCCATATCATTGTCGCTACGTAATTCCAGTATTCACACGGAAAGATTTCTAGTTACGTAGAGGAGAAACTCGTGGCAATTTATTCGTTTTTCGCACCCTATATCTGGTAGGGATTAGTTACCCCGACGATCCTCGATGATTGCAAGGCTATCCGAGACGAGGGCGGGATGACTTATCGTCGTCCTAATCATCAGTTGGTCTCCTTCACAAAATGTAGTAATAAAATTTGTAACGAAGAATTTGTGGTGTCGGTTTCTGCACGTGGCACTTATTCCCCATGCTTACCTACGGAATTGAATCGTTCATCACGAATATGGGATGACCTTTGGCCTGGCGCCACGATCCTTCGTAGACTGGATCTGGAGCGTTCTGGGCTGCATCAATCGCGGATATGCGACGGAGGGACCTGTATTCTGCTACTTGACGTGCCCTTTTCAGATGCGAATATCCCGGAATCACAAATTTATATTTTTTTTTTTCAAATATGGAATTGATCAAGTCCAATTTCGAATCACACCATCCCTATAATAAATAAAGGCTTCTCTCTCTCCTTCACTTGCTGGTAAGATTTGCAACGAAGTATCTGCCGAAACCGTAAAAGTCTTATCAATAAAATTATCATTTCTTTGAAATCTAGGCATAGCTTTTATTCCTTTACTATTTTTATGATTCCGTTGTTTCATCTTACTCGTTACTAAATGGCAAAACATCAATCACTGGACTCTGGGACTGAAACGAACTAAAAGTGGGATTGACTTCCTCTCTTCGAGCTACGGTTTGAAAAGAAATATACTTTTTTGAGTAGCTTATTTCCTGCCCTTGTCTCGATTCAATTCGATACAAAATAGAGCAACTCTTCCTTTATCAAAATATATAGATATTATAAGTGGCAAAAACTTCTTATCTTCACGTCTTGATTCATTTCACCCGCTGATTCTTGTGCCCTTTTCAGGTATAGCATCATATCGATCTTCGCAGGGGAATATTAGTTTCCACCCCCCTACTCCTGGTCGCTGCGCCACAAGCTTGGTTTCATGTGCTACGGGGAGGATGGCCGAGTGGTCTAAGGCGTAGCATCGGAAATGCTATGTGGATCTGTGTCTACCGAGGGTTCGAATCCCTCTCCTTCTTTTTTTTATTTTATTTTGACGACTTTAATAATATTAAATGAATTTTTTGGCAGTCGCGCATGCTGTCGAACTCAAATTATGCGCGAACGAATCTGAATTGTTTGACTCGCATTCAAATAATGGGTCTACAAATAAGTAATTAGATTGTCACCTAAGCTATTTCAAATTTGTTTCTTGTTGTCTTCCTACCTAGTCTTTTCAACCCCTTCCGATGATGCTATGGAAGGGTGGGTGAACGAACTCTGAAAAATAATTTGGAATTTGGTAAATACTAAGCTTTGCGGGAATGATACTCCACAACTAGTAACTCATTGATGTCTAAACTGATAGATTCTCGATTCGTGAATCCATTGACCAAACCTTTTGGCCCGTCACCGTCCAATACCGAAAAGGCCAAGTGATTTGGTATTTTTTTGTTCCTAGTGGATCCAATACGTCCCTCGAGTCCATATGAATGGATTAGGTGATTCCTAAAAGTAATGACATCTTTAGGTTTACACGGATAACTTGGTATATCTGTCACACAACCGTTCACAAGGACGTGCCGGTGATTAACTAGTTGTCTGGCTGCGGGAATGGTAGGGGCCACACCTGACTGGAAAATGATATTATCTGAACGCATCTCAAGTAATTGCAATGGTACTTGACCCGTCGATCCCTTAGCTTTTCTAGCAATTCGAACATATTTAGGCAATTGACATTCTGTTGATCCATGATTGAAACGTAATCTCTGCTTAGCTTCAAGACGCACGCGAAATTGAGACAATTTTCCCGAAGAGGATTGATCAGTATCAAATCGTGCTTTTTGTAGATTTATTATCTTATCCGTTAGCCCAGGCAGATTTTTTGAACGACGTATTATTTTCAGCCGTGGCCCCCGGTATCGAGACGTGGTGACTCCTTCTCCATAAGCGTGTTGCAATTGAAAACTATAGATTGGGCTGCTTGAGTGGGGATGTTTCACCAATCGCCCAGCTTCGCCGAGCTTATTATTTGTGACAATAATAGCATGAGAGTATAAACAAACGGGGGTTCGAGTTACCAAAGATTTTCGTTAGAACGGGAGAGGTAAATTGATAGCCTAGGCAAATGATTTCATCATGGAATAAATCTCATCAAGTACTCCTCGACCTGAAATCGAACCAATAACCTCATTTATATCGAGGTAGCATCTCCGACTATGTCTTGATTAGATCATGCGGGACAAAACTAATGAAAATAAAGAGGTGATTCTCTTGCGGGTAAGTCCGCGGAGGCAATCACCAACCTCAATGGACAGCTGCTCGGTTAATCCCAATTGGTTAAAGCCAATTTACGTAATTAATTTTTACAAATATCCTCTTTCTTAGCTCTAATTCAAGCATTTTTTGATCCGATGTGTTGATCCTAGCAATATTCATGGATATAATCCGGATACTTGAACCTTGAACAAGTAAGAAGATTCTTTCGTTTGGCAAGAATCAGTCGGCATGGCTCACCCGGACCAAGTCTCTTGGTCTCGCCAAATTAGTAAATGAACTTCCTTCCGATGAGACTCTCTCCATGGGATTACCTATAAAGACGAAAAAAAGGATTAATTAGTGGTAAGAGGTGGGGGGATCAAATTAGGTTCGTCCAAATTTTCTGACCCTCATCTCTCCCGGGGGATAACAGGGGGGATATGGCGAAATGGTAGACGCTGCGGACTCGACATAATTGAGCCTGGATGTGGAAACAAATCACGTGGTAGCTTTCAGATTCAGGGAAACCTAGGACTAATGGGTGGGTAATCCTGAGCCAAATCCCAAATCTTGGGTGGTAGTCCATCCGGGAAGATAGGTGCAGAGACTCGACGGAAGCGATCCGAGCAAATAATCAATCAATTGTTTGGAATTTCTATAAACAAGTTTGTTCAATTTAGATGATACAATCGAAAAGAGGTAGGATTCAAAACGAAAGAAAATTAAAGAAATAACAATATTTTTGTCACGGGGCTGTCTAGTCCCCTTCTCGGAATCGGTCGAATAGAAAATTTGATTGTCAAAACAAACTGGTTGTCATTTATACCCGCCAGATCCTCTCCATGTTATTGGTACTCCTTCGTATCAATCCCCAAAGGATTGGTATACCTGGATTTAAATACATGCCTAAATATATTAATAAGTAGAGGATGAAGAGAGAGTCCAATCCTGCGTCGTCTGGAGAAGCAGCAATGCAAATTGCAGTAGGAAGAAAATCCGCTGGTCTTTGCAAGACCGTGAGGGTTCGAGTCCCTCCATCCCCAAGACCAACGAAGCAATTCGCAACTTAAATCATCACACAACAATTAATCGATATTCCTTCGGTTCCTTCCATTTTAGGCATCAAAACCGAAGGAATCCCGCTTTGTAATCGTCAGTGTTCAAATCCCAAGAAATTATCTTCACGGATTCAAATCCCATCGTCCCATACTTCCAGATGGATTGCAAGCAAACTAGTTATTGCATAATAGCTCGATATAGTTCATTTGCAATAGTTCAATCTAAAGAGGGGTAAAAGAAACAGAGGGCAGTAGATTTAAATACCATTTAGGAGATTGTCGATCATCGGCCGGGATAGCTCAGTTGGTAGAGCAGAGGACTGAAAATCCTCGTGTCACCAGTTCAAATCTGGTTCCTGGCAACTCCCTACTGAGCACCAACCTTTACTTATCAGTAGTTAAGGAATCATGTCATAGACAAAAACGGAATTAGCAGCCAGCATTGGTATGAACTACCAGTGATAGTAACACACTACTAATATCACGAGAGGAGGCGATAGGCTGTTGATATCCTCGATCAAATCGATCTCTGACAAGCATTACACCCGATAAGGAGTGAGAGCAACAGAATTATTGGAAGAATCC